AATTGGCACTACATAAATAGAAAAAGTGTAGATGGGAAATAAATAAGGAAGAAGTAGAAAAAGTAGAAAAAGGAAGAAGTAGAAAAAAATCTCGAATTTATTCAATCAATATAAGCAAATTGGATTCCTTGTTTGTTAGTAGAGTTCCAACGAAAAACACCCTGAAAGAATGCCAGAATTTTCTATTTCATTTCTAGGATCAATAAAAATAAAATAAGGGTTTGTCATTATATTATAGAATAGGGGATTCTATGGAAGCAATGATAAATAGATACAAATAGAACAAATTAAGGGAAAATAGTAGAGAAGTTTTCTACAAAGTCATATATGAGTCACTACCCCTTTTTTTTTTTCATTTCCTTAATTTACTTAATTAAATTTCATTTAATTGGAGCGAAGTTCCTTAAAAACCCCTGCTTTCTTTAAAATATCCCGAACAGTTCCTGTAGGTTGAGCGCCTTTTTCAAGGAAATATATAATAGCAAGAACATTTAAATAAGTTTGATTCTTTATCGGATCATAAAAACCCACTTTCCGAAGATCTCTTCCTTCTCTTCGGGATCGAACATCAATTGCAACGATTCGATAGACAGCTCATTGGGATAGATATAGATGAACAATACCCCCCTTAGAAACGTATAGGAAGTTTTCTCTTCGTACGGCTCGAGAAAAAATGATTCGAAGTTTTGTCTATGCATAGAATTCTAATGAACGGCAAATGGGTCAATAAAATGACCAAAGCAATTAGACTATGATTTTACTCCCTTTTTATTCTTCTTCTTTCCTGCTTCCCGAAAAAAAACATTTGTACTCATAACTCAAGTTGGATAACTTAAAAATAGCTCAAAGAAAAATCTTTACGTAATTTCAGTTATTGAGTGGTCTTTAACCTCCCCTTTGTTTGTCTCGTTTAAAATCTATTTTGATTCTTTATTCTGATCCAGTTATTGAGACAAATGAAATGGTGTTTCCTTGTTCTGGGATCCTTTATCTTTGTTTTAAATCATTGGGTTTAGACATTACTTCGGTGCTTCTTAATCCTTTCAAAATGGCAGCAACATACCCCTTTTTGTGATTTCTTTCTATCAAAGAATCATACGAGCAGTTGATTCCCGCGTGATACACTTTGGATCAAAAGAGTTTTATCAATTCCAACAAATTTGACTTTTGAATTGGAAACTTGCTCGAATTGGATACGCTCTATTTCTATATCGAAGATATACTTACGAAGTTGTTCCACTTTATTGATTGGCATTAACCCTAGATCCTGGCCCCTGAGAAACGAATCAATACTTTCTACTCGAGCTCCATCGTGTACTATTTACATTACAACCCAACAAAAAAAGAAGAGCTATAGTGGAACAGAACAAATGATGTCGAGCCAAGAGCACCTTCATTCCTATATAAAATGGTGGATGTAAGAATCCACAACGGATCGTGTCCTTCAAGTCGCACGTTGCTTTCTACCACATCGTTTCAAACGAAGTTTTACCATAACATTCCTCTAATTTGAAACCCGTATGGAATTGATCCCATTATGGAATCATGAATAGTCATTGGTTCAGTCGGTACATAGACATAGTAATCTAGATATATTTTTTTCGTCTATACATATTTTCTTCTATACATAACATAGATAGGGAAAGGTTTTTCAAAATAAGTCTTAGCAAGACCCCATCTTTTATTTTTATTGTATGAATGCAATATTTATAATTGAAAAAGTTTCCTATTTCAACATCATTATTTGAATAAAGTTTTACAATAAGGACTACATTTGATCATAAGAAAGATCAATTTCTGCTTCTTTTCGAATTGAATCATCAATGAGTTAAAGCAGATAAATAGATCAAACAATAAATCCAATTTCGTGAGATGGATAAAAAATGGATGTAAGGGAAGATTTAGGTCCTTATTTTTTTTATTCTAATTTTATCAATCAGATGAACAAATGGGAGGTTTTCGTATCTATCAGATAAACTAAACAATTGTCAATGTTATGGATATTCTATGTTAAATATTGAAATTTGAACATTTCATTTAAGTTTAAGAACGCACAATTCTTTTTCATAAAAATCGAAAAGCTGTTTAGCATTGAAACAGAATGATAACAATACATATAAGCTAAGCATTTCTTCATTTTATATGTATATATTTTATATGTATATTATGTATTTTGTTTAACCCTGGTTCAGTAATTTTTCTGCAACCTTGCCATAAATAAAGTAAAATGTATGAATCACCCCTCCTGTCTCAATCGTTACATAAATTTACAATTATTCATTAGAGCCAAACACGAAATACCTAAAAATGAAGTTCAAAAAGAATACATCAATTATATATTTGATTTTTTGTTAATGAGATTTGGACAGACATGGGTATTTAAATTAATACCTTACGTTGCTGATTAACTCCTATCTACCTATTATCTACTCCCTTGAATTCTATGGGGATGATGAGTCATAAATAAAAAAGGGATCCCTTATTTAAGTTTAAGGAATGCGGATTATCTTGTCTAGGTACAAAGACAAACAAGCCCAGATTAAGTCCTTGCTCCTATTTTTTATTTTACCCTGACCCAGTCTTAAGAAACTTAATCCCATTGATTGAATTTTATTAGTACAAAAATTCCCTCTTGTTTAAAATTCAAGAATCGCCGAAAATTATAATTGGGCTACCTTCTTTAATTTTAATTAAGGGATAGAGAATATAGGTTCTTTCATATTTCGATTGAAAATAGATCATTGAAAATTCAAATAGATATGGGACATAAGGTTTTTCTAAGTAACTAACTTACTTCAATATGAAGGGAATGAGCATATGATGAAAAGCCCGACCGACTTTTTTCTGAATTCAAACTCTTGTGATCTAGGTTCCCATCTTATTTGGATAAATAATAGATTCAGTTACATCTGCATGTGCATGTCATTTGAACTCGATTCAGTTCAGTTTGTGAAAAAAGATATGATTCAGAGAAAAAAATGATTAAAAATAAGGAACAAAAATCACATTCTATCCAATATTAGACCTTTAACAGAACATTGTTCAAAAAGCAATCTTTATTATGATAGAATGAATATGTTCTGGGACGGAAGGATTCGAACCTCCGAATAGCGGGACCAAAACCCGTTGCCTTACCACTCGGCCACGCCCCATTTCGATTTATATTCGATACTAAACTACTAAAGAATATTATTCTAGTATTGGTTGTTCGTCAATTCCAATCCTAATATCGATAGAATTGATTAGCGATAGAATTGATTAGATTGTTGCTAGGATTTTGACACGTGTAGATATAGAATTCAGCTGAATTTATTGATCATTACATATAATTCAATTAAGATATTGTATGAAAGTATGATTTCTTCAATTCTCCTTTGAGAATTAGAGGATTTTTGATTGGGTGGGTTCAAAGAAAAAAGAAGAATCTTTTTGTCTACCCTACTTTCTTCATTTTTCCTTACATCACTCAATTAAAATGCAATTATTTACAAGAACAAAAAATGTCTGTTATGCTTAATATCTTTAGTTTAATCTGTATCTGTTTTAATTCTGCCCTTTATTCGAGTAGTCTTTTCTTCGCCAAATTACCCGAGGCCTATGCTTTTTTGAATCCAATCGTAGATGTTATGCCAATCATACCTGTGTTCTTTTTTCTCTTAGCCTTTGTTTGGCAAGCTGCTGTAAGTTTTCGATAAGATCTTTAATCGTAGAAAATTCGGGATTTATTCAAAAAAAATTCTAACAATTGATAAGATCAGATAAGTCTTACAGTCTGAACTCTCGATTCAAAATTGAAATTCTTGGATAGCTGCGATAAATCTGGCTCACCCCATTCTCATTCTGACTTTTTCCAGTAAAAGACTCTAACTCTGTTAGGGTCCCCACAACATCTACTTGGGTTCTGAAAGAAATTTTTGGTAATGAAAGATTCTTATTACAAATGAATTTTAATTTCTGAAAATTATTTTCGATCTCTAGAAAACACTTCATTTCTGGGTGTCAAAATAGGATATGTGGTATAAAAATGGAGGATCTATTCTCTTTTTTTTTTCAAAAAAAAAAAAACGATCGTGGATATTTTGTAATGCTTACTCTCAAACTCTTCGTTTACACAGTAGTGATATTCTTTGTTTCTCTCTTCATCTTTGGATTCCTATCTAATGATCCAGGACGTAATCCTGGACGTGAAGAATAAAAGAAAGTTTATTTTTTTGTTTATTTTCTTAGAATTTTTTTATCTATTCCACACGTTTAACTAGTAAAAAAATAAACAAAAAAATAGGGGGTTGCAAAATTTGAAAGATAAAGCAACATCAACGGAAACGGAAAGAGAGGGATTCGAACCCTCGGTACGAATAACTCGTACAACGGATTAGCAATCCGCCGCTTTAGTCCACTCAGCCATCTCTCCCAATTGAAAAAGATAATTACTAGGTTACATTACGACTTAAAGTAAGGATTGAAAAAGTCTTTCTTTCTCTTTATATTTAATCTTTATTATTATTATTATTATATAGATATCTATAACTTTTATCAGTAATTCCATTAAAGGAAGGGCTCGAAATCGAAAGATCCAATAGAAAGAAAAAAATAGAAAGAAAAAATCCCTCTTTGCTTTGATTTTTATTTTGTTCAAAAGATCTTTTTATTCCCGTGGCCCGGCCTGGTCAGTACCTAGCCGGGCCTCTTTTTTGTTCCAACGAACCCTAGATAAAATTTTGAAAACAAAAATGCTTGACACAAAAAAGAAGCATTTCCGGTCTTATTATATTTACATAGTGCCATTTCTTATTTTTTTTATTTACTACCTTACAGGAATAAACTTACGAGAATAAAAAAATGAAACCATGAATTCTTACACAATGCATTTTTATGTTAATGTTATGATTTCAGTGATTTTGACAAACCGTATCTGTCAAAACTCCTCCAGCAAAAGAAAGGGTAGAACTTTTTATTTAGTTAGCCCCCTTTCCGAGTCTCATTAAATTGAAATCCACTAC